CTGTTCCATCCATCCGGCAATTGAATAAAAAATCACAAACTCGTTCATTTTTTTCCGTTCAATCAAAAAAATGAGAATTTTTTCGAATTCTTAATTCTATAGGGTTGAATAACAATTCGATTGACTCCATCTCCATATAATTGCTATGCTTAGTGTGTGACTCGTTGGTTTTTTATTTAGAGTTAGGTTAGGATTAAAAAACAAAGGGCCATCCCCTAGTATGAACTAATAACTATATAACTAATAACCAGCTCATTGCTTCGTATTATCTGGATCCAAGGAACCAGTCGCTATATGATGTATTGATCATATTGTTGTAGCAACTGAAGCATTTTTTTTTACATAAAAGAAAAATCAATCTATAAGGTTGTGAAGCAAAAACAAAGGGATATGGATAAATGGAGGGGTGAGAGAAAGAAAGAAAAAGAATAGCAATGATATATGATTCCAATATGTATGGTCTATGAACTATCTTATAAAAGGCAATGTAATAAAGCATTAATGTATTCGTCCATAATTAATAATTAGATTCGATGAATATGAATACAATTTATACGAAAAATAAAAAAGAATAAAGAGCGCCGAGTCAATAAAGACTGAGAAGATTGATTCAGGAACAAATTTTATTAGGAGCTCCATTGCAGAGTTCGGGCCTAGTCATTAATCGAGAAGCGATGGGAACGACAGAACCTGTGACTGAGGAAGATTCCCTTGAAAACGAATCCTAATGATTCATTGGGTGGGATGGCGGAACGAGCCAAGAACCAATTCATTTATTCTGATAGGTCATGGAACGCCCCTACGAATGAAAGGGATGTTGAAAGAGCAAATATTCGCCCGCGAAAGCCTTACTGGATTGCTAAGTTTTGGGCAATTCAATAAAAATAAATAAAATAAAGGTAAAAATAAATGAAGATTCATTAATTATAAAATGGAATTTATCATTTTATTTTATTCCTACGTGTACGTGACAGATTATATCTCAAAAAATTCCATGATTCATTATTCATTCAATTCAAAATATATACAATATTATTTAATCGTTTCATTCGCGAGGAGCTGGATGAGAAGAAACTCTCATGTCCAGTTCTGCAGTAGAGATGGCATTGAGAAACAACCATCAACTATAACCCCAAAAGAACCAGATTTCGTAAACAACATAGAGGAAGAATGAAGGGAATATCTTATCGAGGCAATCGAATTTGTTTCGGCGGATACGCCCTTCAGGCACTTGAACCCGCTTGGATCACATCTAGACAAATAGAAGCGGGGCGACGAGCCATGGCACGATATGCGCGTCGTGGTGGAAAAATATGGGTACGTATATTTCCAGACAAACCTGTTACAGTAAGGCCTACCGAAACACGTATGGGTTCGGGGAAAGGATCTCCCGAATATTGGGTATCCGTCGTTAAACCGGGTCGAATACTTTATGAAATGGGTGGAGTATCAGAAATTGTAGCCAGAGAAGCTATTTCTATAGCTGCGTCCAAAATGCCTATACGAACTCAATTCGTTATTGCGGGATAGGGATATGGAACGAAAGGAAAGGGGCCTTGTGATGAAAAAACCGCAGTTTTTTTATTTCTGGACAAACAATCTTTCTTCTTTTTTTCTTCGCCCTTTAGTTAGTTAGCATTGAAAGAAAAAAGAGAAAAATAATAAGAATGATATGATTCAACCTCAGACCTATTTAAATGTAGCGGACAACAGCGGGGCTAGAGAATTAATGTGTATTCGAATCATAGGAGCTAGTAATCGCCGATATGCTCATATTGGTGACGTTATTGTTGCTGTAATCAAAGAAGCAGTTCCCAATATGCCTCTACAAAGATCAGAAGTGATCAGAGCTGTAATTGTACGTACATGTAAAGAACTCAAACGTGACAATGGTATGATAATACAATATGATGACAATGCAGCAGTTGTCATTGATCAAGAAGGAAATCCCAAAGGAACTCGAGTTTTTGGTGCGATCGCTCGGGAATTGAGACAGTTGAATTTTACTAAAATAGTCTCATTAGCTCCTGAGGTATTATAAATAGATTCTAAATAAATACTAATAGATGAAAACATAATAAAACATAAAAAAAGGGAGGTTCATAGTAAGATATCTGAACTGAATTAGATTCCATTAATTAGTAGAATGCATTAGTAGATTGTTTCTCACGCATATACCTTTAATAATTCATGAAAAAAAAAGAGTAGAGCATGCTGATTATATAAAAACCCGGAGGCACCAATAATTATAGTTCATCATGGGTAGGGACACTATTGCCGAAATAATAACTTCTATACGAAATGCTGACATGGATAAAAAAGGAACGGTTCGAATAGCATCTACAAATATCACTGAAAACATTGTTAAAATACTTCTACGCGAAGGCTTTATCGAAAATGTGAGAAAACATCGAGTAAGCAAGAAATATTTCTTGGTTTCAACTCTGCGACATAGAAGGAATAGAAAAGGGCCATATAGAACTGTTTTAAAACGTATCAGCCGACCCGGCCTACGAATCTATTCCAACCATCAACGAATTCCTAGGATTTTAGGAGGAATGGGTATTGTAATTCTTTCGACTTCTCGAGGTATAATGACAGACCGAGAGGCTCGACTAGAAGGAATCGGGGGAGAAATTTTGTTATATATATGGTGATCTTTATGATCTACGAATTGCATCCGTAGGAAAACTTCCTATTTTTTTTTTGAAAAAAGAGGAAGGGTTGTCTAATATCACTCCTACTCCATGAGTTGATAATTAAAGGGGTTACCTGGAATGAAAGAACAAAAATGGATTCATGAAGGTTTAATTACTGAATCACTTTCCAATGGTATGTTTCGGGTTCGTAGTGACTTTTCAACATTCCTCTCGTTCGGATACAATCGGAGGTTCCAAATTTCAAGAGACTTATTTTCTTTTCTTCGAAGGAGTAGATTCCAAATTAAAATAAAATTAAGGAGAAACAAATATGAAAATTAGGGCGTCCGTTCGTAAAATTTGTGAAAAATGTCGACTGATCCGCAGGCGGGGACGAATTATAGTAATTTGTTTCAACCCGAGGCATAAACAGAGACAGGGATAATTTTTTTTTTAGAGACTCTCCAAAGGACTCAATACACAAACAAATAAAGGACCCATTTTGACATGAAAATAAAATATACGTATATTTCTGACTCATATTTAGGAGATGATAAAATATGACAAAAACCATAACAAGAATTGGCTCACGTAGGAGTGGGCGCATTAGTTCACGTAAGACTGGACGTCGAATACCAAAAGGGGTTATTCATGTTCAAGCAAGTTTCAACAATACCATTGTAACAATCACAGATATACGGGGTCGGGTTGTTTCTTGGTCCTCCGCCGGTACTTGCGGCTTCAAGGGCACAAGAAGAGGGACGCCGTTTGCTGCCCAAACCGCAGCCGCAAACGCTATTCGTACAGTAGTAGATCAGGGTATGCAACGAGCAGAAGTTATGATAAAGGGTCCTGGTCTTGGAAGAGATGCAGCACTACGAGCCATTCGTAGAAGTGGTATACTATTAAGTTTTGTCAGAGACGTAACCCCTATGCCACATAATGGGTGTAGGCCTCCTAAAAAAAGGCGTATATAGAAATAAGAATTGAGAATTGAACGAATTTCAAGAGAAAGAAATGATTAAATGATCGGATCAAATAATATGACTATGTTTCGAGAAGAAGTAGCAGTATCTACTCGGACACTACAGTGGAAGTGTGTTGAATCAAGAGAAGACAGTAAGCGTTTTTATTATGGACGTTTTATTCTGTCTCCGCTTATGAAAGGTCAAGCTGATACAATAGGCATTGCGATGCGAAGGGCTTTGCTTGGAGAAATAGAAGGAACATGTATTACACGCGCAAAATCTGAAAAGATACCACATGAATATTCTACCATAGAAGGTATTGAAGAATCCGTACATGAAATTTTAATGAATTTGAAAGAAATTGTATTGAAAAGTAATCTGTATGGAACTCGCGACGCATCTATTTGCGTCAAGGGTCCTGGATATGTAACTGCTCAAGACATCATCTCACCACCTTCTGTGGAAATCGTTGATACTACACAGCATATAGCTAGCCTGACGGAACCAATTGATTTTTGTATTGGATTACAAATCGAGAGTAATCGAGGATATCGTATGAAAACACCAAATAACGCTGAAGAAGGAAGTTATCCAATAAATGCTGTATTCATGCCTGTTCGAAATGCAAATCATAGTATTCATTCTTATAGTAATGGGAATGAAAAACAAGAGATACTTTTTCTCGAAATATGGACGAATGGAAGTTTAACTCCTAAAGAAGCACTTTACGAAGCCTCCCGTAATTTGATTGATTTATTTATTCCGTTTCTACATGCAGAAGAACAAGATAAAAATATAGAGGACAATCAAAATAGGGTTACTTTACCCTTTTTCACTTTTCATGATGGATTGGATAAACTAAGAAAAAAAAAAGAAATCGAATTGAAATGTTTTTTTATTGACCAATTAGAATTGCCTTCGAGGACCTATAATTGCCTCAAAAGGTCCAATATACATACATTATTAGACCTTTTGAATAAGAGTCAAGAAGATCTTATGAAAATTGAACATTTTCGCATAGAAGATGTAAAACAGATATTGGTCATTATACAAAAACATTTCGTAATTGATTTACCTAAGAATAAGTTTTTTATTTGTTGAAGTCCATTGGAATTGGAATGATTTCATCTTTTTTTTTTTGCTTAAATTTATTCAGCACGATCCGTATATTATATTAAATATAGATTCAGAATTAACTGGAATAAACGTATCTAGGGAAGATTCACTTCCCTAGAAAGATACGTTGTGATATTTTATTTCACGGTGGAATCAATTTGAAAAAGACCTAAAGTTAGAGATTTATCAATAGGTAATGTTGCTCCAATACCCAACCAAAGGGCTACTGCAGTACCAATCAAAAAGACGGTTGTAGCTACTGGACGACGAAATGGAT